ATTTTTGTGAAAATGGCGCTCCTATTTTTTTTTTTTCCAATAGTTATTCTTTATTTATACTAAATAAAACTAAATAAAATCAATTTTATACTAGATTAAATCAATGAATTAGAATGAATTAATCGATCCATTTTTTTTTAACTATGTTTTAAACTATGTTTAATGGATACTTTTCTTTTAGATCATGATTCTATTTATAAATCATGGTTATATTTCGTTTTTTAGACTATGATTCTATGTTCATAAAACTTCTAAAATTCTTTTCCAGTTTTAGATTTTTCAATAATAACTCCTTACCCCCATGGATCTATTCCAAATTAATAAATCATCACAGGAATTTTTATATTTGATTGTTATAGTGTATACCCACTATGTAATGTACACAACACAAAACAGACGGTTCATCATAGAATGATCATTCAAGTCTTTTTACTCTTTGGAGCATATCAATTAAAATTTCTCTAATTATCCTAATCTGTAAGATAAATTCTTTGATTCTTTAACTTTGATAAAATCGGAATAGTTCCTTTCATTCTTATACTACTACATTTGGATTCAATTAAATATTCTTTTTTTTATTGATTCCTTTCAAAAAAAATAATAATAATTTGAATAGAAGGTCATATCCTTTTTTTGAATGATTCTTTTTTTTATGTTATTTCGTACTGTATAATTCCTTTACTTGTGGGATCATTTTCTCACAAGAGATAAGTAAAAGAAATTATAGAATGGATTGCTACCTATGCCCAGATCTCAGATAAACGGAAATTTTATTGATAAGACCTTTTCCATTGTAGCCAATATCTTATTACGAATAATTCCGACAACTTCAGGAGAAAAAGAGGCATTCACCTATTACAGAGATGGTGCGATTTGATGTTTTTTTTTTTATTTACCGTTTTCAGTCTTCGGAGAAAGATACATTATTCGGGAGAGAAATACATTATTCGGGAGAGAAAGAAAAAAAATTATTGAAATAAATCTACGCTTATCGTGAAGGTGAAGTTTGTAAATAAAACAATTCCTTCTGTCGTGTATCCCCGATTAATGCAGCCTCAGATGCTTCAATTGTAGATTCTAGTATTGAGCGAAAGGTTACACCTATGGGTTAGGTCAATCTTACTCCACTAGTACCAATAGGCAGCATAGGGGAAGAAGCACTACGCCCAGAAATCAACAATATGAAAACTTTGTTATCAAATTTTACCTTTTCTTTATCGGAATCGGGACTAACAAGAATGGTTGGTACAACAAACATCCATCTCGTTCGTATTTTGGATACCCGTATAACCATCGAAGACTGTTGAAGTGACTAATTCCTGGAGATTAAGGGGTGTTAAGAACAAAGAAATTGTTAGAGTTATTATTTTTATCTAGTAGATACTTGATATTTTTATCTAGTAGATACTTGATATTAAGAAAAGATCTTTTACAGGAAGGTTGGCTAGAGATTTCTTGTAAAAACACTAGCCCCGTTCGGTTCATAATGAAATAATTTCAATCTTTTTGATTTCATGTATTATTCTCATTATGCACATAAAAAATAAAAAAGGAGGAGCCGTATGAGATGAAAATCTCACGTACGGTTCTGGAACGGAGATTCTTTGAATCGAATGACGACCGTAACGGATGTCGGCTCAATCCGAAGGAAATTATGCGGAAGCTTTACAGAATTATTATGAAGCTATGCGACTAGAAATTGATCCCTATGATAGAAGTTATATACTCTATAACATAGGCCTTATCCACACAAGGAATGGAGAACATACGAAAGCTTTGGAATATTATTTTAGGGCATTAGAACGAAACCCTTTCTTACCACAAGCTTTAAATAATATGGCCGTGATCTGTCATTACGTGCGACTATCTCCACTATAGAAAGAAAAAAAGGAAAGAAAGAACAAAAGAAAGAAAAAAAGGAAAGAAAGAACAAATTCGCTAATACTAATAAATACTAGAAAATAGGCTTTCTACATATCATATTTATCGTGTCCAAAACAACGATTTTTATCAGCTGTAGCAAATAAAAAGTAAAAAGAAAGAAACTTCATAGAAGTCGAAATATGAAGAAATAAATATGCCTAGATCCTTTAATCGATGGATAAAGAAAGGATCTAAATTGATAGAATAAGCATCGTAAAGATCAATTAGTGAGGTTTTGGGCCGATACAATAAGAACTGCTTACTTATGTCACGATATGAAATAAAAGTTAGGAATCAACTTATGTAATAGAGTCGATCCCCTAAGTTATTGAGCAGCGGTGTAGAATCAGATCCCAAAGATAGTAAGTCTTTTCTTTCTTATGAAAGGAAGTCTTTTTCAAAGATTCTATAGAAATTTATATATGAAACCGAGATAGTTACCTTTCAGAAAATTATAATGATAGCGGAGATGCCTATACTTTATTCTTCTGAAGGTGGGAGAAAAGATAAAACTAAAACTGATTAAATTATTAATCAAAATGAAAGTTTGAAACTTATGTAATTAACCTCTTTTGGT